TTGTAGTTTCTATGATGCACTTGGAGCTTATCGGCAGAAACGAATCAATTTAGATAGTCCTTTGTGGCTCCGGTGGCGACTAGATCAACGTGTCATTGGTTCAAGAGAAGTTCCCGTCGAAGTTCAATATGAATCTTCGGGCACTTATCATGAGATTTATGAGCACTATCTAATAGTAGGAAGTGTAAAAAAAGAAATTGGCTGTGTATACATTCGAACCACCGTCGGTCATATTTTTTTTTATCGAGAAATAGAAGAAGCCATACAGGGATTTTGCCGGGCCTACTCATATACTATCTAAACTAAGAAATTAGAGATATTCATACCTGTGGGAATTAAGGTCTCTCCAATTTCACTGGTATCATAATTTCTGAATTTATGCGCAAATAAAAATTTAGGAAAGGAAGTTTTCGAATCACTGACTCAGGTCCATTGTCGAATCCTACTCAGCGGAATATGGGGGTACTTATGGCAGAACGGGTCGATCTGGTCTTTCACAATAAAGTGATAGATAGAACTGCTATGAAACGACTTATTAGCAGATTAATAGATCATTTCGGAATGGCATATACATCACATATCCTGGATCAAATGAAGACTTTGGGTTTCCAGCAAGCCACTGTTACATCTATTTCATTAGGAATAGATGATCTTTTAACAATACCATCTAAGGGATGGTTAGTCCGAGACGCTGAACAACAAAGTTTTTTTTTGGAGAAACACCATCATTATGGGAATGTACATGCGGTAGAAAAATTACGTCAATCTATTGAGATATGGTATGCCACAAGCGAATATTTGAGACAAGAAATGAATCCTAATTTTCGGATGACTGATCCTTCTAATCCAGTCCATCTAATGTCCTTTTCGGGAGCTAGAGGAAATGCATCTCAAGTACATCAATTAGTAGGTATGAGAGGATTAATGTCGGATCCCCAAGGACAAATGATTGATTTACCTATTCAAAGCAATTTGCGTGAAGGACTCTCTTTGACAGAATATATAATTTCCTGCTACGGAGCCCGCAAAGGAGTAGTGGATACTGCTGTACGTACATCAGATGCTGGATATCTCACGCGTAGACTTGTTGAAGTGGTTCAACACATTATTATACGTAGAATAGATTGTGGTACTATCCAAGGTATTTCCGTGAGTCCTCGAAATGAGATGACAGAAATAATTTTTGCCCAAACACTAATTGGTCGTGTATTAGCAGACGATATATATATAGGTCTACGATGTATTGCCACTAGGAATCAAGATATTGGGATTGGGCTTATCAATCAATTCATAACTTTTCGAGCACGACCAATATATATTCGAACCCCCTTTACTTGCAGAAGCACATCTTGGATCTGTCAATTATGTTATGGTCGAAGTCCCACTCATGGTGACCTAGCCGAATTGGGAGAAGCTGTAGGTATTATTGCGGGTCAATCGATTGGGGAACCGGGGACTCAACTAACATTAAGAACTTTTCATACCGGTGGAGTATTCACAGGTGGTACTGCCGAACATGTACGAGCTCCTTCTAATGGAAAAATAAAATTTAATGAGGATTTTGTTCATCCTACGCGTACCCGTCATGGGCATCCTGCTTTTTTATGTTCTATAGATTTATATGTAATTATTGAGAATCGGAGTGTTATCCATAATGTGAATATTCCGCCAAAGAGTTTGATTTTAGTTCAAAATAATCAATATGTAGAATCAGAACAAGTGATTGCTGAAATTCGTGCGGGAACGTCCACTTTTCATTTTAAAGAGAAAGTCCGAAAACATATTTACTCTGAATCAGAGGGAGAAATGCACTGGAGTACGGGTGTCTACCATGCACCCGAATATACATATGGTAATGTTCATCTATTACCAAAAACAAGTCATTTATGGATATTAGCAGGAGGCCCCCGCGGATCCAGTATAATGTCTTTTTCGATCCACAAGGATCAAGATCAAATTAATGCTCATTCTTTTTCTGTCGAAGACAAATATATCTCTGACCTCTCAATGACTAATGATCGAGTAAGACATAAATTATTGGATACTTCTAGTAAAAAAGATATGGAAATTATTGATTATTCAATATCTAATCGAATTATATCCAATGGTAAGTGGAATTTAATATATCCGTCTATTCTCCAAGAGAATTCAGATTTATTAGCGAAAAGGCGAAAAAATAGATTCATCATCCCATTAAAATATGATCAAGAATGGCAAAAAGAACTAATATCCTGTTTTGGTATTTCAATTGAAATACCCATAAATGGTATTTTACGTAGAAATAGTATTCTTGCTTATTTTGATGATCCACGATACAGAAGAAGCAGTTCAGGAATTACTAAATATGGGACTGCGGAGGTAGATTCAATCATAAAAAAAGAGGATTTGATTGAGTATCGAGGAACAAAAGAATTGAGTCTGAAATACCAAATGAAAGTAGATCGGTTTTTTTTCATTCCCGAAGAAGTGCATATTTTACCTGGATCCTCGTCCATAATGGTCCGGAACAATAGTATCATTAGAGTATATACACGACTTGCTTTAAATAAAAAAAGTCGAATAGGCGGATTAGTTCGAGTGGAAAGAAAAAAAAAAAGTATTGAACTGAGAATCTTTTATGGAGATATTCATTTTCCTGGAGAGACAGATAAGATATCCAGGCACTGCGGCATTTTGATACCGCCAGTAACAGGAAAAAAAAAAAATTCTAAGGAATCAAAAAAATTGAAAGATTGGATCTATGTCCAGCGGATCACACCTACCAAGAAAAAGTATTTTGTTTCGGTTCGGCCCGTAGTCACATATGAAATAGCCGACGGGATAAATTTAGCAACACTTTTTCCTCAGGATCTCTTGCGGGAAAAGAATGATGTCCAACTTCGAATTGTCAATTATATCCTTTATGAATATGGCAAGTCAATTCGAGGAATTTATAACACAAGTATTCAATTAGTTCGGACTTGCTTAGTATTAAATTGGGACCAAAAACAAAATGGTTCCAAAAAAGAGGTTTATGCCTCCTTTGTTGAGGTAAGGACAAATGATCTAATTCGTGATTTCATAAGAATTGAGTTAGTCAAAGTCAAGTCCACTCTTTCATATAGCGGAAAAAGATATAATATAACAGATTCGGGATTGATTCCTAATAAGGGGCTAGATCGCGCCAATATCAATCCCTTTCATTCCAAGGCGAAGTTTCAATTACTTATCCAACAGCAAGGAACTATTGGTACGCTGTTGAATCAACATAAGGAATGCCAATCTTTGATAATTTTGTCATCATCCAACTGTTTTCGAATTAGTCCATTCAAGGGTTCGAAATATAACAATGCGATAAAAGAATTAGATCCCCTAATCCCAATTAGGTATTTGTTGGGTCCCTTAGGTACTATTGTACCTAAAATAACGAATTTTTATTCATCTTACCATTTATTAACTCATAATCAAATCTCGTTAAAGAAATATTTACGACTTAACAATTTTAAACAGACTTTTAAAGTACTTCAAGTACTTAAATATTGTTTAATGGATGAAAATAGAAGAATTTATAATCCCAATTCATGCAGTAATATAATTTTGAATCCATTCCATTTAAATTGTTGTTTTCTTCATCACGATTCTGGTGAAGAGACATCCACAATAATTTGCCTTGGGCAATTTATTTGTGAAAATGCATGTTTATTCAAATATAGGCCACACATCAAAAAATCCGGTCAAATTTTAATTGTTCATGTTGACTCCTTAGTTATAAGATCGGCTAAGCCCTATTTGGCTACCCCAGGAGCAACAGTTCATGGTCATTATGGAGAAATCCTTTATGAAGGAAAGACACTAGTTACATTTATATATGAAAAATCAAGATCTGGTGACATAACGCAGGGTCTTCCAAAAGTGGAACAGGTCTTAGAAGTGCGTTCAATTGATTCAATATCGATGAACCTCGAAAAGAGAGTCGAAAGTTGGAACGAACGTATACCAAGAATTCTTGGAATCCCCTGGGGATTCTTGATTGGAGCTGAGTTAACCATAGCCCAGAGTCGTATCTCTTTGGTTAATAAAATTCAAAAGGTTTATCGATCTCAGGGAGTACAGATCCATAATAGACATATAGAGATCATTGTACGTCAAATAACATCAAAAGTGTTGGTTTCAGAAGATGGAATGTCTAATGTTTTTTCACCCGGAGAATTAATCGGATTGTTGCGAGCGGAACGAGCGGGACGTGCTTTAGACGAAGCGATCAATTATCGGGCAATCTTATTGGGAATAACGAGGACATCCCTGAATACTCAAAGTTTCATATCCGAAGCGAGTTTTCAAGAAACCGCTCGAGTTTTAGCAAAAGCCGCTTTACGAGGTCGTATTGATTGGTTGAAAGGACTGAAAGAGAACGTTGTTCTGGGGGGGCTTATTCCTGTTGGTACTGGATTCAAAAAATTAGTACACCATTCAAGGGAAAACAAAAATATTTATTTGGAAATCAAAAGGAAAAATTTATTCGAGTTGGAAATGGGAGATATTTTGTTATACCATAGAGAATTATGTGCTCCAAACAATTTTCATGGGACATCACAACAACCATTTACGCGATTTTCCTAAGAAGAGATTCATTCTTTTTACTTTAACTATTTGGTTAGGTTGGCCCAATTATTTATATTAATTTAGTAATAAAAAAATAAGTAATTAAAAGAAATTAATGGTTTGGGCTATATATCAAGGGTCAATCCACGGTAGAAGGTTCCGTCGGAACAATCATTTATTTCAGGGTACCTTGTCGCTAAAAAAAAAAAAAAAGAGGAAGTGTGGGGAAATGCGGGGAAAAATGATAAAAAGATATTGGAACATCAATTTAGGAGAAATGATGGAAGCGGGAGTGCACTTTGGTCATGGTACTCGAAAATGGAATCCTAGAATGGCCCCTTACATCTCTGCAAAGCGTAAAGGTATTCATATTATAAATCTTACGAGAACTGCTCGTTTTTTATCAGAAGCCTGTGATTTAGTTTTTAATGCAGCAAGTAGTGGAAAAACCTTTTTAATCGTTGGTACCAAAAATAAAGTCGCGGATTTAGTAGCATCAGCTGCAATAGGGGCTCGGTGTCATTATGTTAATAAAAAGTGGCTCGGTGGTATGTTAACGAACTGGTCCACTACGGAAACGAGACTTAATAAGTTCAGGGACTTAAGAGCAGAACAAAAGATGGGGAAACTCAACCATCTTTCCAAAAGAGATGCAGCAATGGTGAAGAGAAAATTATCTACCTTGCAAACATATTTGGGTGGGATCAAATATATGACGGGGTTACCCGATATTGTAATCATCGTTGATCAGCAAGAAGAATATACGGCTCTTCGAGAATGTGTCATTTTAGGGATTCCTACTATTTGTTTAATTGATACAAATTGTGACCCGGATCTCGCAGATATTTCGATTCCAGCTAACGATGATGCTATAGCTTCAATTCGATTAATTCTTAACAAATTAGTATTCGCAATTTGCGAGGGTCGTTATAGCTATATAAGAAATCGTTGATTATGATTAAGAATAAGAAAATTAATTAATTGTTTGGGAACTCGATCGATTTATTGGATCGGTTACTATTCTTGAACTTCAAAAAGAGATAGAGATAAAAATAGGGATATTTATATTATGTTATGTGATTTTTTAGTATCCTAAATTCAATTTGTATTAAAAGATGATTAATGTTGGTGAGTTGAGAAAGAGATGGTTGAATCAAAATAATTTTTTAAATTCGATTTATATCAGAGGACAATATGAATGCTATACCATGTTCCATTAAAATACTCAATGGGTTATACGATATATCGGGTGTAGAAGTAGGCCAACATTTATATTGGCAAATAGGAGGTTTACAAATCCATGCCCAAGTACTTATCACTTCTTGGGTCGTAATTGCTATCTTATTAGGTTCAGTCATCATAGCAGTTCGGAATCCACAAACAATTCCGACCGACGGTCAGAATTTCTTCGAATATGTCCTTGAATTTATTCGAGACTTGAGTAAAACTCAGATTGGAGAAGAATATGGCCCTTGGGTTCCCTTTATTGGAACTATGTTCCTATTTATTTTTGTTTCTAACTGGTCAGGTGCTCTTTTACCTTGGAAAATTATACAGTTACCTCATGGGGAGTTAGCTGCGCCCACGAATGATATAAATACTACTGTTGCTTTAGCTTTACTCACGTCAGTGGCATATTTTTATGCGGGTCTTACCAAAAAAGGATTGGGGTATTTTGGGAAATACATCCAACCAACTCCAATACTTTTACCAATTAACATCCTAGAAGATTTTACAAAACCTTTATCTCTTAGTTTTCGACTTTTCGGGAATATATTGGCTGATGAATTAGTAGTTGTTGTTCTTGTTTCTTTAGTACCTTCAGTAGTTCCTATCCCCGTTATGTTTCTTGGATTATTTACAAGCGGTATTCAAGCTCTTATTTTTGCAACTTTAGCCGCGGCTTATATAGGTGAATCCATGGAGGGTCATCATTGATTAGCTTTTTTATTTTTTAATAGTCTTTTTTCACTTACCCGAAGTCATGCATGATTCCAAATACGCACTTGGTTGGGCAACATAATACATATATATTTGTATCTATATATGTATGGATGACCTAATCTCGTTAAGAGGGAAGACAGACGATATTACGGAATTGGAAAAATATGGGTTAGGGGGTCAAGTCAAACTAGATATATGTAATATCTATAAGTTTAACCCTTAGATATGTTTCGAAGAATGATTCTAAAATTCAATTCAATATAAAATAAAATGCAGGTGGTTTACATTATGGAAGAAACAAATGTATATGTGATATTAGATATTTATTAGTTATATAGGGATTATCCCTATGGATTATATATTATATATTTCTATATTTTATTCCTATTTATTTCCCAGTATATTATTAATATCTATTTTGATATTTATATTATTATTATAATACTATTTATTATTACTATTATTGAATGTTGATTCTTTTATTTTTTTTTTTTTTAACCACACTGCATTTCGTTTAGATGGATTACAATACAATATAAGTCTTTCTCTTTCGTCTAGAATTGTAGATTGAATGAAAAAACAGATGAACGTATGGATATAGAAAGTAAGTAAAGAACGAAGATATTGAATGAAAGAATGGTTCGAAACTAAGAAATGCAATAAGTAGAACTATATGCATATGAGTTTACAAAGATTTGATTATGAGTAGAAACTAAAAAAAAAAAAAGAGATATCGAAGTCATTCTGACGATTCACTAATATTCTAATTTCAATTCAGAGTTTTTAATTACTTTGACCCGATAGATCGTAGTGATAAAATAAGTAATAATGCATTGGTTGATTGTATCATTAACCATTTATTTTTTTTGTACGAGGAACTTACTATGAATCCACTGATTTCTGCCGCTTCCGTTATTGCTGCTGGATTGGCTGTAGGGCTTGCTTCCATTGGACCTGGAGTTGGCCAAGGTACTGCTGCGGGCCAAGCTGTAGAAGGTATTGCGAGACAACCAGAAGCGGAAGGTAAAATACGAGGTACTTTATTGCTTAGTCTAGCTTTTATGGAAGCTTTAACAATTTACGGACTGGTCGTGGCATTAGCACTTTTATTTGCAAATCCTTTTGTTTAATTTAATCCTAAAATTAGAAATGTGAAAACGTACGTTATGCACTTTTTTCTTAGTCTTAGTTTATTTTATTAACTTGGACTTGCCGTTTGCTTCTTCTAATTATATCAACACTTTAATCCTAACAATTACTTATGAGACAATACCCCGGGAAGGGTTTATTTGAGGATGAGGAATTCACGGATCCGATCGCTTTCTTCCTTCCCATTCCCACCCTTAGTACAAGGGAAACCCCTTACTAAGAAACGTTTTAACAAACGAAATATTTCGCAATTGGTGTGAGGCCTAAGACCTAACCTAATAAGTATCTTAATCTTTTTATGGAGAACTTAAAAAAATAATAAATTTTCAAATTCTAAATTACTATTATAAATTACTAGATGATTTAATCTATTCCCATAAAAAATAAATTAATAAAAAGAAATCGATCAGGGCGAGGCGAGTGAGGTGATACAAAAAGAACTATGTTCTTTGGTAGTCTTATCTATAAGAAAGAGGAGAGTATATGAAAAATATAACCTATTTTTTCGTTTCCTTGGGCTATTGGCCATCTGCCGGAAGTTTCGGATTTAATACCGATATTTTAGCAACAAATCCAATAAATCTAAGTGTGGTGCTTGGTGTATTGATTTTTTTTGGAAAGGGAGTGTGTGCGAGTTGTATATTTCAAGAATAGGTTGCATCCAACCAGCTGCACGTTATTATGATTCTTTTTTTTTATTTATATTAGGATAAGAAATAGGAAAGAAAGGTGCACGATCTCGACGAATTACTTATGAATAAATTAATAAATCATATGTAAGAACCATAGCATTTCGTGATTCATTGGTAAATCTTGATTCTCTATCGACCAATAATGCGAGACCATTAACATGGTTAAAGCTAAACTGTTTGAAGTTCAGGCACAACATGGTACTCTTTCTACCACTACATTAGTAGCAAAATGGTTTCAAAATGAATAGTTGATAATTCATACGATATAGAACACTCATATTGATAAAATAATTTGAAACCTTTTTTTAGAAAAAGGGGCGCTTTGCCCTTTTTACCCAATGCCGAATCGATGACCTATGTATAAAAAGAGGCATTTTTGGATTTAATGAAGATTTTCATAAAAAGGGAAATACAAAAGAAAATATAATAATTTTTATTTTTATTAAATAAAAAACAAATAAATAAATAAACAACTTTGCTGACAATTATGGATTTTTGTCTGGTCGGAAGAGCCCTCCTAATATTCTGTATATCAGTTTCAATATCTTTGAATACGAACAGAAAAGAGAGAGGGTAGGCTCATTATAGTAAAAGATATGGGTGGGAATGCCCATAAAATAAATAATTGAATTGATTGAGCGTGAGAGCCAAATGAATCGAAAGATTCATGTTTGGTTCGGGAAGAGATCATGGGAGTTGGGAAATTAATGGTAAGATAATCTACTTTCATTAAATGATTTATTAGATAATCGAAAACAGAGGATCTTGAGTACTATTCGTAATTCTGAAGAATTACGTAAAGGGGCCATTGAGCAGCTTGAAAGAGCCCGGGCTCGCTTACGTAAAGTGGAAATTGAAGCGGATGAGTATCGAATGAATGGATACTCTGATATAGAGCGGGAAAAAGTCAATTTAATTAAGGCTACTAGTGAGAGTTTGGAACGATTAGAAAATTACAAAAATGAAACCCTTCATTTTGAACAACAAAGAGCAATTAATCAGGTTCGACAACGAGTTTTCCAACAAGCCTTACAAAGAGCTCTAGGAACTCTTAATAGTTGTTTGAATAACGAGTTACATTTACGTACCATAAGTGCCAATATTAACACCCTCGGGGCCATGGAAAAAATAACGGATTAGCCTTTCGACTTTTACTTTAGTTTAGAGTTTAGGCATTATTTTTTTTCCTTTGCTTCCGAAAAAGAATAAAAAGATACTAATGGCAACCCTTCGAGCCGACGAAATTAGTAATATTATCCGTGAACGTATTGAACAATATAATAGAGAAGTCAAGATTGTAAATACCGGTACCGTACTTCAAGTAGGCGATGGCATTGCTCGTGTTCATGGTCTTGATGAAGTAATGGCAGGTGAATTAGTAGAATTTGAAGAAGGTACAATAGGTATTGCTCTGAATTTGGAATCAAATAATGTTGGTGTTGTATTAATGGGCGATGGTTTGATGATCCAAGAGGGAAGTTCTGTAAAAGCAACAGGAAGAATTGCTCAGATACCTGTGAGTGAGGCTTATTTAGGTCGTGTTATAAATGCTCTGGCTAAACCTATTGATGGGAGAGGTCAAATTTCAGCTTCTGAATCTCGGTTAATTGAATCTCCTGCCCCAGGTATTATTT